TAAACTTCTCTTAATATCTTTTTGAGCAAGAGCTAAAGTAGCTCCTAATAGTAATGTTATTATACCTATTAAAGCGATTATATTCATTATGTAAGGTATAACCATGAAAAGAGGAAGAAGCCGAGCGACAAGAAAAATTCCTGCTGCTACCATAGTAGCAGCATGTATAAGAGCTGAAATAGGAGTAGGTCCTTCCATAGCGTCAGGTAACCATATGTGAAGGGGGAATTGAGCGGATTTAGCAATTGCACCAGAAAATAATAAGAAGGCACACAAAGTAACAAATAAAAAATGAACTTCATTATTATAAATCAAACTATTGAATATTTCAAACAAATCCCGAAATTCGAAACTGCCCGTTATCCAATAAAGACCTAAAATTCCTAATAATAAACCAAAATCCCCTACACGATTAGTTACAAACGCTTTTTGACAAGCATTCGCGGCAATCGTTCGTGTGAACCAAAAACCTATTAATAGATAAGAACACACTCCAACTAATTCCCAAAAAATATAAATTTGTATCAAATTAGAACTAGTCACTAATCCCAACATTGAAGTATTGAAAAAACTCATATAAGCAAAAAATCTCAAATATCCTTGATCATGAGACATATAATTGTCACTATAAATAAGAACCATAATTCCAACAGTAGTAATTAAGATTAACATAATAGAAGTAAGTGGATCGATCAAGTAGCTGAACTCTAAAGAAAAGTCATTATTGATGGTCCAAGACCATACATATTGATAGATATAACTGTTATTTATTTGCTGAATAGACAGATTGGCTGAAAAAATCATAACTATACTTAACAATAAAACACTAGGAAAAGCCCACATGCGGCGAAGATCTTTTGTTGCCTTCGGAAAAAGGAGAAGTCCCACCCCTATTAACATAGGAATTATAACTGGAATGAAAGGTATGATCCATGAATATTGGTATGTATATTCCATAAAAACAAATAAAAATCTTTTATTCTTAGTTAACTGTTTCTGATTCATCAGCTCTTATTTTTTTTTTGAAAGGAGTCAGTTAATAAAAAAAATTAAGATAAGATATGTAAAACTAAAATAAATATCTTTTATTCTTAATTATTCTAAATCTTTTCCAAATACTTCAAACAAAAAAGATATTTCAAATCAAGAAGTTAGAATTGGTCAAATGAGATGACTAAGTTACCATTGAAAAAGAAATACTTATCTTTTTTAAGTAAGATTTTATGAAACTACAAAAAAAAAAAAATAAAAATCTCAATTCTTATTACAATTTACATAATACAATATTTGAATCTATAGAGAGAGTAAGGACAAATAATTACACCAAAAAGAATATGTTATTTTAATAGAATTCATAAAAGACAGACACAGTCCATAACTTAACCCCAGAAAAAAAAAAGAGTTCTTTTTTTTTTTAGTTCGTTTATTCAGAATCATTAACCAATGAAGTTTTTTAATTGAGTGAAGGAATTACAAAAATAAAAGGACTTATTTTTTATATAAAAATATAAAAAATGATGTATACTTTAACAGATTAACTACTAGTCTCATTTTAATTTTACAATTTTCATTAGGTGCACTCTTTTTTTGAGCTTGACCAATTAAGCAATTAATATAAAAAAAAGATTATTAACGTTTTTTTATTAAATTCAAAAATAAAAGGTTGGTTTCTTATTTCTTAAACTTTTTGATGTATTTTATTACATGTATAAATATAGCATGACGAAAATAAACAACATAAAGACACAACCGCTTTGGTTTATATTTTTATATTTTTTATGAAAAGAGTCGAATTTAGACAATAAAGAGAGAATTATATATTATAGAGAATTATATATTATATAGTAAAAAACAATTGGTTTTGAACAATAGATGTCTTTCACATCCAACTATAGAACTGAATACCCTATCATAATTTTTTAATGGCAGTTCCAAAAAAACGTACTTCCATATCAAAAAAACGAATTCGTAATAATATTTGGAAAAGGAAGGGGTATTGGGTAGCATTAAAAGTTTTTTCATTAGCGAAATCTCTTTCTACAGGGAATTCAAAAAGTTTTTTTGGATAACAAGAAATAAATAATTAAACATTGGAATAATCTGGATCTATCTCTGACTCTAAAAAGAGTCTAGTTTTGAATTTCGTTTAGAATTTATAATAATTTATATAGAATAATCTTTTTATATATAAATTATTATATCTATTAAATTATTATATCTATATATAGAAATGATTTTCAAATAGGAAAGAACAAATATTTATTCGAAAAGAGCAAACATAAGATAATATAAGATCTTTAATCCAAATTAATGATTCGTTGAAACTAATTTTTTAAGTTTAAAACTTGTTTTGGAATCTTCGGAACACTCATTTTAAAAAATCATTATCAATATATATAATCCTTATCCTTATATATCCCTTATATCCCTCGTATAAAATATCCACCTAAATGCGACAAGAAGCTTTTATCAATGGATATTTTATACGAGAAATGTATAAATTTTGGTCATAAAAAAAAAATAATAAAAAGAAAAAAAGAACATTGAATTGCGGTAAAAACTATGTAGTTAGAAAAGTTCCATTTTAGGAGAGTATAAACTAAAAGAACTCCATTGTTAATGTTACGTTAAATAAAATAGACACTATAAATCTAAATATTAAATAAAATAATAAAAAATAAGGATTATTATTGTAACTAGGTTCAAATCACTATTTTTTAAACGAGTTTTGATTCATCAATTTCTTTATTCATGAATTTCAATGTTTCTTATAAAATAAAACTCAAAAATATTGAATGATTGAGTACTTTAACCTCGACAATTGAATAAAAATAGGTTATTATGATTTCGAAAAGCCGCTATGGTGAAATCGGTAGACACGCTGCTCTTAGGAAGCAGTGCTAGAGCATCTCGGTTCGAGTCCGAGTGGCGGCATGGCATCTTATAAAAGAGTAAGTCCTATAATGAATTCAATTCCCGATTTCCATTTCTATAATTGGGAGATTCTCCTCTTTTTTTTTTTAAATTTTTTATGATATTTTCCATTTTAGAGCATATATTAACTCATATATCCTTTTCGGTTGTTTCAATTATAATTTCAATTCGTTTGATAATCTTATTAGTTAATGAAAGCGCAGAACTATATGATTCATCAGAAAAAGGCATAAAAACCACTTTTGTCTGTATAACAGGATTATTAGTTACTCGTTGGATTTATTCAAGGCATTTACCTTTAAGTGATTTATACGAATCATTAATTTTTCTTTCATGGAGTTTGTCCATTATTCATATGGTTCCGTATTTAAAAAAAAAAAAAAACCCTTTAAGCGCAATAACCGCGCCAAGTGTTATTTTTACCCAAGGCTTTGCTACTTCTGGTTTTTTAACCGAAATGCATCAATCCGTACTATTAGTACCCGCTCTCCAATCTCATTGGTTAATGATGCATGTAAGTATGATGGTATTGGGCTATGCATCTCTTTTATGTGGATCATTATTATCAGTAGCTCTTATAGTCATTACATCTCGCAAAGTCATAAGTATTTTTGAGAAAAGCAATAATGAGTCGTTTTGTTTTGATGAGATCCAATACATGAACGAAAGAAACAATGTTTTATGGAACACTTCCTTAATTTCTTCTAGGAATTATTATAGGTCTCAATTGATTCAACAATTGGATCATTGGAGTTATCGTATTATTGGTATAGGTTTTATCTTTTTAACCATAGGTATTCTTTCGGGAGCAGTATGGGCAAATGAGGCATGGGGCTCATATTGGAATTGGGATCCGAAAGAAACTTGGGCATTTATTACTTGGACCGTATTCGCGATTTATTTACATATTCGAACAAATAAAGATTTTGAGGTTGTAAATTCTGCAATTGTAGCCTCTATGGGATTTCTTATAATTTGGATATGCTATTTTGGGGTCAATCTATTAGGAATAGGGCTACATAGTTATGGTTCATTTACCCTAACATCTAACTGAAGAAAGAACCTAATGAACACAAATAAACATGGGACAGCATATATATAAGAAAACGTCGTGTAAGCCATCGAGAACCTTTTGAATCACTAGTTTGATTCAAAAGGTTCTTACAAAGGCCAAACATATCTGGTTAAAAGTATAATTCATTTTTATTTTTAACTTAAGTTTAAGTTAAATAAGTTAAAAATAAACTTAAGAGAAGAAAAAATATTTGTTTTTTGTAATTGTACAACGAATTTTTTAAACATCTTATTCTTATTATAGTATAAGATTGATGTTTGATTTTTTATTTTATTAATTTTTTTAATAATTATCTATAATTATCTATAAAAATAATTAGATATAATATCTTCGACCTTGTCAACGGATAGTGAGAAAACGAAATCCGGATAAATACCAATACCTATTACAGGTAAAAGGATAGAGATCGAAACAAATAACTCTCTCGGTCCAGAATCAAAAAAATAAGAGTTTGGAGCATTAAAAAACTTGTATCCATAGAACATTTGGCGTAACATAGATAATGAATAAATAGGAGTTAATATCATTCCAATTGCCATTACAAATGTAATTAGTATTTTTGTTATTAAAAAAAGATTTTGGCTGGTAATTAGTCCAAAAAATACTATTAATTCTGCAACAAAGCCACTCATCCCCGGTAATGCAAGGGAAGCCATCGATAAGATACTGAAAGTCGTGAATATTTTTGGAACTGGGATCGCCATTCCGCCCATTTCGTCGAGAGAAACAAGACGTATTCTATCAAAACTCGTTCCCGCCAAGAAAAAGAGTGCAGCGCCAATAAAGCCATGAGATATTATTTGTAAAATGGCTCCATTGAGGCCCATATCACTTATAGAGCCAATTCCTATAATTATGAAACCCATATGAGATACGGAGGAATAGGCTATTCTTTTTTTTAAATTACGTTGACCGGGAGATGCTGAAGCTGCATAGATTATTTGAAGTGTGCCTACTATCATCAACCAGGGAGCAAATATAGAATGAGCGCGGGACAATAATTCCATATTGATCCGAACCAATCCATAGGCTCCCATTTTTAATAATATTCCGGCTAGAAGCATACAAGTACTATAATGTGCCTCTCCATGGGTGTCTGGTAACCATGTATGTAAAGGTATAATTGGTGATTTGACAGCAAAAGCAATAAGAAATCCAATATAGAATATTATTTCCAGTACTACTGGATAAGATTGATTAGCTGATATTTCAAAATTGAATGTTGGTTCATTGGAACCATATAAACCGATACCCAGAACTCCCATTAATAAAAAAACGGAACTTCCTGCAGTGTACAAAATAAACTTTGTAGCTGAATATAAACGTTTTTTTCCCCCCCACACGGATAGAAGTAGATAAACCGGAATTAATTCTAACTCCCACATGATGAAAAAAAGTAAAAGGTCTCGAGAAGAAAATGATCCTATTTGACCACTATACATTGCTAACATCAGGAAATGGAATAATCGGGAATCTCGAGTAACCGGCCGAGCCGCTGAAGTAGCTAAAGTGGTGATAAATCCTGTCAGCAAAATAGGTCCTATAGAAAGTCCATCTATTCCCAATCTCCAGTAAAAATCAAAAAGATTGATCCATTTATAATCCTCCGTCAGTTGCATTAATGGATCGTCCAATTGGAAATGATAATAGAATGCACAAGTTATTAGAAGGAGTTCTACGGTGCATATAAATATAGTGTACCACCTAATCATCTTATTTCCTCTATGAGGAAGAAAGAAAATTAAGGAACCCGCGAATATTGGCAAAACTACCACTATTGTTAACCAAGGAAAATAATTCGTAGTAAAAACAAGATACACTTGGACCAGAAAAGTCCGTGCTCGAAAAATCAAATATATAATTATATATTTGATTTTTCGAGCAGGGGGATTTTTGTCGGTAAAAAAAAAATCAAATATATTCAGGTGGGATTTTGGAAAGGGATCAATAAGCTAGGCCCATGCTTCGAGTTGTTTCATGCCATAAATAAACTCGAACACTCAAGTAATCCGTTGGACAGGCGGATTCACATCTCTTACAACCAACACAGTCTTCTGTTCTTGGAGCAGAAGCAATTTGCTTAGCTTTACATCCGTCCCAAGGTATCATCTCTAATACATCTGTGGGACAGGCTCGGACACATTGAGTACACCCTATACATGTATCATAAATCTTTACTGAATGTGACATTGGATATATAAATTTTTGAACATCATAAATTTTCGATCTAGTAAACTTGTAAATGAATTATACATATATTTAGACACCAGATGAATCAATGATTTACCAGAATTTTTCTAATCAATCTGCTTCCAGATCGACTCATACGAGAGGTCCAAGATACTTTGATTTCTTGCATTTTTTGTAAACACGATCAATACGTTATGTATCATCCATGTTAATTTGACTTGATAAATATTAGAATTTCTATGATTAATACACTACTACTTATTTAACAAATTCGATTGATTTATACGAGTTGATTTTTTGTTACGATAAATTGCGGAAACAATAGCTGGTCCAATAGCTGCTTCAGCGGCTGCAATAGCTATAACAAAAATTGAAAAAATATTTCCTTTTAATTGGCGACTATCAAAAAAATCAGAAAATGTTACGAAATTTATATTAACTGCATTCAGTATAAGTTCAAGACACATAAGGGCTCTAACCATATTTCGACTTGTGATCAATCCATAGATACCGATAGAAAATAAATAGGCACTCACAACAAGTACATGTTCGAGCATCATTGACCAACTCCTTATCAATTTTGATTCATTTCAAGATGAAAAACAATTTAATGAGTTTAAGTGACTAGAATAAAAAAAAGTACTGAATAAGGGAATCTATTGGCAATAGATCAAAAAAAAGAATCTCTATTTTAGACATAAACAATCTTCAAATAAGATTGAAGTGAGGGGAAATGGATGTGATAACACAGAACAAAGTTTCATTTTGATTTCGGTTACTAGTTCGAAAGATTTATTACTGGCGGGCCACAGCAATTGCGCCTATCAAAGCAGCTAAAAGAATTATCGAAATGAGTTCAAATGGAAGAAAAAAATCTGTTGATAAATGAATTCCAATTTGTTGACTGTTACTTATCAAATCTTGCTCTATAATTTGGTTTGATCTTGTAGTCCAAATAATCCCGTACCATGACGTATCCAGAATAGTAGTCATTAGTGAAACAAAAATACCTGTACAAACCAACAAAGTAACGCCATCCCCAACGGTCCAAAGATGAAAATCTTTGTAATATTCTGAATCGTTCATGAACATGACAGCAAATATAATTAAGATATTTATAGCTCCCACGTAAATAAGGAGCTGTGCGGCAGCTACAAAATGAGAGTTTGATAGAATATAGAATAAGGATATACAAACAAGAACCAATCCCAACGAAAAAGCAGAATAAATTGGGTTGGTAAGTAATACTACCCCTATGCCTCCTAATATAAGACCGGATCCCAAAAAGACTAAAAGAAAAT